ATAGTCCGAAATACGTTATACTGACGGAAAGGGTTGCATTTTTCAAAACTTCATACCAATCAAAAAAATGATTTGAATTTTGATGTAAAAGATTTATAGACGGAGTTAACAATTTGGATAAGATATCCAAATCTATTCCTTCTTGATTGAAAGGAATTCCTATAGCTCCAACAAACAAAGGAAATAGGACTAATACAAGCATAACAAATAACATAGTATTATCTGATTCATGAGGATAAACAAAAGTCTTCGTAGCACCAAACGGAAAGATAGTAATAAAAGGCGTATTTGTTATATTACTAGCAATTCGATGGGTCTTCTTCAAAAAAAAAGAAGTCTTTTCATTATTATTCATTGTTAATAAAGTGACTAAACACAAATCTTTTTTAATTGATTTTGGCTCTTCTTTACCCCATAGAGATAGTGAATAGAAGTAATTTCTTTTTTTGCCACTGTAATTTTGAAAACAAAGGTTTAAATGTCCTTCAAAAGTAAGTAAATAAATCCGAAACATATAAAATGCGGTTAATCCGGCTGTGATAAAAGCTATTATTGCAAAAATAGGCGAATACAACCAACTATCATTAAGAATTTCATCTTTGGACCAAAAACAAGCAAGGGGTGGAATACCACAAAGAGAAAGGGTACCTAATAAAAAAGCGGTTTTTGTAATTGGGACGTGCTTTCTTAATCCGCCCATAAGAACCATATTCTGGCTTTTATCTGGAGAATATCCAACAATAGCTTCCATTGAATGAATAATTGATCCGGATCCTAAAAACAACAAGGCTTTCGAATAAGCATGAGTAATCAAATGAAATAAAGCGGCTCGATAAGACCCCATACCTAGAGCTAACATCATATAACCCAATTGAGACATTGTAGAATAAGCTAAACCTCTCTTAATATCTTTTTGTGCAAGAGCTAAAGTAGCTCCTAAAAATACTGTTATTATACCTATCAAGGATATTAGATTCATTATATATGGTATGACTATGAAAAGCGGAAGAAGCCGCGCTACAAGAAAAATTCCCGCTGCTACCATAGTAGCAGCATGGATAAGAGCCGAAATAGGAGTAGGCCCTTCCATGGCATCGGGTAACCATACATGGAGGGGGAATTGCGCAGATTTAGCAACCGCCCCGGCAAATAATAGAAATGCACACAAAGTAACAAAGAAAAAGTTAACTGCATTATTATAAATCAAAATATTGAATATTTCGAACAAATCTCGAAATTCGAAACTACCTGTTATCCAATAAAGACCTAAAATCCCTAATAATAATCCAAAATCCCCTACACGATTAGTTACAAATGCTTTTTGACAAGCGCTTGCTGCAAGAGGTCGTGTGAACCAAAACCCTATTAATAGATAAGAACACATTCCGACCAATTCCCAAAAAATATAAATTTGTATGAAATTCGAACTTGTAACTAATCCCAACATTGAAGTATTGAAAAAACTCATATAAGCAAAAAATCTCAAATATCCTTGATCATGAGACATATAATTGTCACTATAAACAAGAACCAGAATCCCAACTGTAGTGATTAATATTAACATAATAGAAGTAAGTGGATCAATAAAGTATCCGAACTCGAAAGAAAAATCATTATTGATGGTCCAAGACCATACGGATTGATAAATAGAAGTTCCATTGATTTGCTGAATAGATAGATAGACCGAAAAAATCATAACTATACTTAACAATAAAATACTAGGAAAAGCCCACATACGGCGAAGATTTTTTGTTGCCGTCGGAAAAAGCAGAAGCCCCACTCCTATTAACATAGGGACTGGAAGTGGAACGAAAGGTATGATCCAGGAATATTGGTATGTATGGTCCATAAAATAATAATAACTTTTTTTTTTTTTCATTCTTAATTAATTGTTTCTGATTCGCCGGTTCTAATCTATTCTAAAAGAGATTAATAAATCTAAAAGAGATTAATAAAAAAAAATTAAAGTATTAAAGAAAACGTAAATCAAATTTGCTATTCATAGTTATTTTGAATCTTTCCCAACTACTTCAAAAAAATGAAAAGTTCAAAGCAGTCAAATAAGATAACTAAATTAGTAGTAAAAAATAACAAATTCTTTTTTACTACGTAAGATTTTTATGAAGATGGAACAAATTCAAATTTCAATTATTATTCCCTATTACAATAATTTATGTGCATAGATCAAGAGTAAAGAATTACACCAAATTAAATACTTGATTTTGATATAAATCATAAGATGGCCCATACCTTTCCCCACTAAACGAAGAACTAGGTATTTTTGTTTATTCTTTGTTTATTTAGAATCATTAACTAATTCATTTCGGAACGGATTAATTGTCTTCCATTACACTAAATGGCATTTATTTAATAACTAAGTTACTAGAAAAAAAAAAGAGGAATTTTTTTTATTAGGTAGGTAAAACTTGTTCGATGTTTTTTCATATATAAATGTAGCATACCGAAAATACACAGAGATAAAAACGAAAGGACTTTTGCCTTTTTTATCAACTTCAACCAATTAATTCAATTTCTATTATATGGCATAATCCACCCTATAGATATCGATTTGAATAGGTATAGAAAGGTACCACCAATAACTCTGAACTATGAATTAGTCTTTCGTAACTCCGAACTATGAATTATTCTTTCGGGGATAGTTATGGGATAGAAATTGAAAAACTCCTATATTGTATTTATATTGTTTTTTTTTGTTCTAGTAAGATTTTATGCCATTTTCACATATTTATTTTTTTTTATAAGAGTAGTATAATTTAGAGAATAAATAGACAGATAATGAAATTAATAGTAAAAAAAAATGATTTGTTTTTAAACAATAGATGTCTTTCACATCCAATTTTATCAATGAATAACCTTTTATTTTTTAAATGGCAGTTCCAAAAAAACGTACTTCTATATTAAAAAAACGTATTCGTAAAAATATTTGGAAAAAGAAAGGGTATTGGGCAGCATTGAAAGCTTTTTCGTTAGGGAAATCCCTTTCCACCGGGAATTCAAAAAGTTTTTTTGTTTTGTACGACAAATAAATAATAAAACGCTGGAATAATTTGACTCAGCTTGACTCGAAAAATGACTTAATGTCGTTTCGAATTTAGATTCTATAATATAGAATAGGAAAATCGAAATAAAAAAAGAAAAAGTAAGTAACTATTTCCATTCCCTAATATTTTGAACCAATTGCTTTGTCTACTGTTTTCAAATAAAAAAGTACCCTTTTTTATTTGAAAACAGAATTAAGACAAACTCGAAAGTTTAACCTTTCTTTTTATTTAAATCTTTTTTTAGTCCCAGGGTGGAGATTTCCATTTTCCCCAGCACCCGAACCACTTCTAAATAACACAATAATAATTTTTTTTTTTCTATTTAGACTCTACAAGAAGGGATATAAAATCTTTAGGCAAACTCAACGTTAGGAAAAATTAATGGATTGTTGAAACTAATTGATTAAGTATAAAACTTTTTTGTAACTTTTTAAATCATTATTTTTCTGAATCACTATATATATCATATACCCCAGACCCCGCACTTTTACTCCAATTGAGAAAAGCACCCTTTCCCATTTAGGCATATATTGTATATGAATAGTATGAGAATTTTAAGTGATTCAAAAAAAATCCTATGTTTGAAAGGAAGGATCAATCAAAAAATATATATCTTTCTTATTTTAATTTAGAAAGAAGTTTTTGAAGTCGAGTACAATTACAATTACGCTAGAAATTAATAATTTTTTATATAATATGGTCCAGTCCAATACCTAATTGTTTGGTTTTATAAATCCTAGCACAAATTAATACTGAAATACTGAAAAAAAAAGTAACAATGACAACAATACAAAAATTATAAAAAAAAAGGAAAGAACACTTTTTTTTTAGTTTTTCCCTAGATTGAAGTTAGAACTATTTAGTTACAATCGTTACAACAGTTCGAGTTTATCAAAACATAAACTATAAAAATTTCCATTGTTGAGTTAAATAAAACATAAATTTTAAATAACTAAATAAGACGACAAAAGGGAAACTCTTTTAATCTCTATTTAAATGAATTTTTATTCATCAATTTGAATGTTTCCTAAAAAAGATTTGATTGAAATTGAGTCTTTAAATCTCGACGATTGACTAAAAATAGGCTATTATAATTTTTAGCAAGCCGCTATGGTGAAATCGGTAGACACGCTGCTCTTAGGAAGCAGTGCTAGAGCATCTCGGTTCGAGTCCGAGTGGCGGCATAGCATATTCGAAAAGATATAAAAAAAAGTCCTTTAATGAATTTAATTTATGATTCCCATTCTGTATCCTTGAAGAATTCTCGCTTTTAATTTTTTTTTTTTATTTATGATATTTTCAACCTTAGAGCATCTATTAACTCATATATCCTTTTCGGTCGTTTCAATTGGAATTACAATTCATTTGATAACCTTATTAGTCGATGAAATCAAAGGACTGTATGATTCGTCAGAAAAGGGGATGATAGTTACCGTTTTCTGTCTAACAGGATTATTAATCACCCGTTGGATTTATTCGAGGCATTTCCCATTAAGTGATTTATATGAATCATTAATCTTTCTTTCATGGAGTTTCTCCATTATTCATAGGATTTTATATTTTAAAAATCATCAAAATCATTTAAGCACTATAACCGCGTCAAGCGCTATTTTTACCCAAGGCTTTGCTACTTCAGGTTTTTTAACCAAACTGCACCAATCCGGAATACTAGTACCCGCTCTCCAAGTCCAGTGGTTAATGATGCACGTAAGTATGATGGTATTAGGCTATGCAGCTCTTTTATGTGGATCATTATTATCCACGGCTCTTCTAGTCATTACATTTCGAAAAGTTATAAGAATTTTTGGGAAAAGCAATAATTTTTTAAATGGAAATGAGTCATTTTGCTTCGGCAAAATCCAATACATGAATGAAAAAAGTAATGTTTTACTAAATACTTATTTTCTTTCTGCTAGAAATTATTACAGGTATCAAGTGATTCAACAATTGGATCGTTGGAGTTATCGTATTATTAGTTTAGGATTTCTCTTTTTAACCATAGGTATTCTTTCGGGAGCAGTATGGGCTAATGAGGCATGGGGATCATATTGGAATTGGGACCCCAAGGAAACTTGGGCATTTATTACTTGGACTATCTTTGGGATTTATTTACATACTCGAACAAATACAAATTTTGAAGGTGTAAATTCTGCAATTGTGGCTTCTCTCGGCTTTCTTATAATTTGGGTATGCTATTTTGGAGTCAATCTATTAGGAATAGGGTTACATAGTTATGGTTCATTTAATTAAAATCTACTTGAATTGAAGAAAGGGCTTGATGAATACAAACATAGGACAACACATATATCAAAACGAAACTTGGTGTAAGACGCCGAGAACCTTTTGAATCACCGCGCTACTTGATTCAAAAGGTTCTTACAAACGCCAAAGGCATCGGTTCACAATTCAAATTCCATTTTTTGAACTTCTTTTTTTTTTATTTAATTTAAAGAAAAAAGACTTCTTTTTTCATTGGACAACGAACTATTTTAAAAATAATGGGATTGCTTTTTAATTTTTTTTTGTTTTATTTATAAAATATAAAAACTATCTATAAAAAAAAATTAGATATAATAGCTTCGACCTTGTCTACTGCTAGTGAGAGAACAAAATCCGGATAAATACCAATACCTATTACGGGTAGAAGAATAGAGATCAAAACAAATAACTCTCGTGGTCCAGAATCAAAAAAATCAGAGTTTGGGACATTCAATAACTTGTACCCATAGAACATTTGTCGTAACATAGATAATGAATAAATAGGAGTTAATATCATTCCAATTGCCATTACAAAAGTGATTAGTATTTTTGTCATTAACAAAAACTTTTGGCTAGTAATTATTCCCAAAAATACTATTAATTCCGCAATAAAACCACTCATGCCCGGTAATGCAAGGGAAGACATCGATAAGATACTGAATAGCGTGAATATCTTTGGAATTGGGATAGCCAGCCCGCCCATTTCGTCGAGATAAGCAAGACGTATTCTATCATAACTCGTCCCCGCCAAGAAAAAAAGTGCAGCACTAATAAACCCATGAGAAATTATTTGTAAAATGGCTCCGTTAAGTCCTGTATCGGTTATCGAGCCAATTCCTATAATTATAAAACCCATATGAGATATGGAGGAATAAGCTATTCTTTTTTTTAAATTCCGTTGGCCAGGAGATGCTGAAGCTGCATAAATTATTTGCATTGTACCTACTATCATGAACCAGGGAGAAAATATAGAATGAGCGTGCGGTAATAGTTCCATATTGATCCGAACCAACCCATATGCCCCCATTTTTAATAAGATTCCGGCTAAAAGCATACAAGTACTGTAATGTGCCTCCCCATGGGTGTCTGGTAACCATGTATGGAAGGGTATAATCGGTGATTTGACAGCAAAAGCAATAAGAAATCCAATATAGAATATTATTTCCAGCGCCACAGGATACGATTGATTAGCTAATGTTTCTAAATTTAATGTTGGTTCATTGGAACCATATAAACCAATACCCAAAACTCCTATTAATAGAAAAACAGAACCTCCTGCAGTGTACAAAATAAACTTTGTAGCTGAATAAAGACGTTTCTTTCCACCCCACATGCATAGAAGTAGATAAACGGGAATTAATTCTAACTCCCACATTATAAAAAAAAGTAAAAGGTCCCGAGAAGAAAATGATCCTATTTGACCACTGTACATCGCTAACATCAGGAAATGGAATAGTCGTGAATTCCGAGTAACTGGCCGAGCCGCTAAAGTAGCTAAAGTGGTAATAAATCCCGTCAGTAAAATAGGTCCTACGGAAAGTCCATCTATTCCCAATCGCCAGTCAAAATCAAAAAAGTTGATCCATTTATAACCCTCTGCCAGCTGGATTAATGGATCGTCCAATCGGAAATGATAACAGAATGCATAGGTCGTTAGAAGAAGTTCTAAGACACATATATATATAGTATACCCTCGAATCACCTTATTTCCTCTATGAGGGAGAAAGAAAATTAAAGAACCCGCGGCTATCGGAAAAACTACAATTATTGTTAACCAAGGAAAATTATTCGTGGTAAAGACAAGATACACTTGGACCATAAAAACCCGGACTCGAAAAAGAAAAACAAAATAAGAATATATTTTGTTTTTCTTTTTCGAGTCCGGGTTTTGTCGGTAATCGGTAAAAAAAATAAACTGTATTCAAAATGGATTCAAGTGGGGGTTTCGGGAACGTATCAATAAGCTAGGCCCATGCTTCGGGTTGTTTCATGCCATAAATAAACTCGAACACTCAAGAAATCTGTTGGACAGGCGGATTCACATCGCTTACAACCAACACAGTCCTCTGTTCTTGGAGCTGAAGCAATTTGCTTTGCTTTACATCCGTCCCACGGTATCATTTCTAATACATCTGTGGGGCAAGCTCGGACACATTGAGTACACCCTATACATGTATCATAAATCTTTACTGAATGTGACATTGGATCTATCGATTTTTGAACTCTTAAATTTTCGATCTAGTCAATTTGCAAACATCATATATTTAAACACCAGATGAATCAATGATTTACCAGAATTTTGCTAATTAATCCACTTCTGGATCAACTACTAAAAGGGAACAAAGATACTTTGATTTCTTCCAATTTCACAAACCTGATCGAGGTTACGACATATTATATATGCTAAGGCGAATTGATGACTATTATTCTAAATACTACTTATTCAACAAAGTTGATTGGTTGATACGAGTCGATTTTCTGTTACGATAAATTGAGGAAACAATAGCTGATCCAATAGCTGCTTCAGCGGCTGCAATAGCTATAACAAAAATTGAGAAAATATCTCCTTTTAATTGTCGACTATCAAAAAAATCAGAGAATGTTACGAAATTTATATTAACTGCATTTAGTATAAGTTCAAGACACATCAAAGCCCGAACCATATTTCGACTTGTGATTAATCCATAGATACCGATAGAAAATAAATAGGCACTCAAAACAAGTACATGCTCGAGCATCATTGACCAACTCCCTACCAATTTCGATTTATTTCAATATGAACAAAAATTCAAGTAATTTGATTGCTTAGAATCTAACAAGTATGGAACAAAAACCTATATTGGTAATATATCGAATAAAACAATTTCGATTTTCATTTTCTATTTATACATGAATAGTATTCAACTAGAATTGAAGGGAAATAGATGTGATAACACAGAAAAAAAGGTTAAATTTGGATTACTGTTGCTCGTTATAAAGATTTTTTACTGACGAGCAACAGCAATTGCACCTATCAAAGCAACTAAAAGAATTATTGAAACGAGTTCGAATGGAAGAAAAAAGTCTGTTGATAAATGAATTCCAATTTGTTGACTATTACTTATCAAATCTTGTTCTATAATCTGGTTGGATCGTGTAGTCCAAATAATCCCGTACCACGACGTATTTAGAATAGTAGTGATTAGTGAAAAAAAAATACTTGTACAAACCAGGAAAGTAACCCCATCACCAATAGTCCAAAGATTAAAATTAAAATCGTTGGAATAGTCTGAACCATTCATGAACATTACAGCAAATATGATTAAAACATTTACAGCCCCTACGTAAATAAGGAGTTGTGCGGCAGCTACAAAATGGGAATTTGATAGAATATAGAATAAGGATATACAAACAAGAACCAATCCTAAGGAAAAGGCAGAATAAATTGGGTTAGTAAGTAATACCACTCCCAGACCTCCTAATATAAGACCCGATCCCAGAAAAACTAAAAGAAAATCATGTATTGGTCCAGGCAAATCCATTATATTAAAATAAGAGATAAATAAATCGAAATGTTTTTCATGACCTTATTGAACCAACCAGGAATTTTTTTTTTTATGGGGCATTCCCAATTGAATTAAATTCTAATATACTAAGTGGAAATTAATGCGAGTACAGTAGAGCTGTTGCATCAATTTCGTTCTTTTCTTTATTCGAAATGGCAATTTGAAATTGAAACTATATAGTTCGAAAAAATTATGTATATGTATATATTAATAGACTTTCAATACAAATTAAGTTGTACTTCTCATCACCCAATCAATAGTTGGGCTTTGTAGTTATTGAACAAGCAAAGAAAAAAATTTGATTCCTTTATACCAAATATACCAAAACCGAACCTTAGTAATTGGAAATTAAGAGGTTTACCCATTTTTTCTTTGAGGCGAATTCAAAACTGTTCGAATTGTAAAATCATCAATGACTGACATTGGTAAACGACCTAAAGCAATTTGATTATAATTCAATTCATGACGGTTGTAAGTAGCAAGTTCATATTCTTCAGTCATTGATAAACAATTTGTTGGACAATACTCAACGCAGTTACCACAAAAAATACAAATTCCAAAATCAATACTGTAATTAAGCAATCGTTTCTTTCGAATATCTGTTTCCAGTTTCCAATCAACAACAGGCAGATCTATAGGACATACGCGAACACATACTTCACAAGCAATACATTTATCAAATTCAAAATGGATTCGACCGCGAAAACGCTCTGATGTGATTAATTTTTCATAAGGATATTGAATAGTTACAGGTAAACGATTTGCTTGGGATAAGGTAATCATGAAACTTTGCCCAATGTACCTTGCAGCTCGTATTGTTTGTTGACCATAATTCATGAATCCAGTTACCATATGGAACATATCGTGAATATCTTTGAATAATTTGAGTTTTTTTCTTTCTCTTGTTTGATAAAAGTGGTAAATATAGTATTCCCCTTTTTCGTTACAGCGAAAGAAGTTGGGAAGAAGTTGTTAATAATAGATTACCAAGAGAAATAGGTAAAAGAAATTTCCAACCAAGATTTAATAGTTGATCCATTCTTAATCTAGGTAAAGTCCATCTTGTTGTAATAGAAATGAACAAGAACAAATAAGTTTTAGCTAATGTAATAAAGATACCAATCGTCGTTCCAAAGATTCCATCCACCTTATTTATTTCAAATAGCTCAGGAACAAATATATATGGAATGGAAAGATTCCAACCGCCCAAGTAAAGAACTGTTACAAATAATGAGGAAACTAATAGATTTAGATAGGAAGCAATGTAAAATAAACCAAATTTGATTCCTGAATATTCGGTTTGATAACCTGCTACTAATTCTTCTTCTGCTTCTGGTAAATCAAAAGGTAATCTCTCGCATTCCGCTAGGGAAGAAATTAGAAAAACGATAAACCCTATAGGTTGACGCCACAAATTCCACCCCCAAACCCCATATTTGGATTGCGCCCCAACTATATCAACTGTACTTGAACTGTTAGATAATCATAGTCGGTGAGAACATTACTGTTCCCATCGCTATTACAAAACCGTACATGAGATTTTCACCTCATACGGCTCCTCAGGGCCACAAATAAATGTAAGGACCGGTTCAGTATTAGTTATCTTGATATGGGTATAGGATAGATAGAGTCAAAATTTAACGTAGGGTCCCCAATTAGACCAATGGAATTCTGTCTGCTAGAAGGATAAAAAAAAGAGGATTTCTGAATTAATCTCATCCTTTAATAATTTCAATTTTTCTGTGTTGAGTAATAACTTAATTAATCCTTCAATAAAATACTCCTTGTAGAAATATCAATATATATTTCAACCCATCCTTTTATTTTGATTACGAAAAAGAATTAGACATTACATTAGTTCATGAATGATGACACCAATTTGATTTCGATGAATATAGGAAAGACAGAATAAAAGGATCCCTTTTTATTTTTGATTGTAATTGTATTGTTTCTACTTTTTTTGTTCCTCTTCTTCTTTCTGAGAAAAGGGGGCTTAAAAAAAGGTAAAGGATTATTTCGTTCCTGATAGTCATTTCTTTAATTGGTGGATAGCAGTATACTCTGGATCGGAATTGTGGGGAGTACTGCCTGATCATTTCTACCAACTTAAAGCCCCAATTAGTATTCTTTTTATGTTATGCCGAAGTATCCTTTTAGATAATTTACATAACCTCCATTACTAATCCGTTGTGTGTATTTTGGTGTTCCTTACTATCCACCCATTTTTTTTTTTTTCAATCTCCTGTTTTGAAATATATGTATTATAATACATACAACCACTAGTGAAAATTCCATATGATTGATCTTTTGAACCCGCTTCAAGCTAGGATGATCAATCATCCAATCTTGGGGTAAAAAAGGGCTTCTTCCACTTTTGTTTTGTTTACTTACCCTTAATTCTTGTACATAGGAAATGAGACTCAATCCACTTTACTGCAAATTTATAAGTTGTTTTCTTTCACTCATATATAACTATCTAATTTTCTTTATTAACCTAAAGATCTTTTATTAACCTAAAGAATAAATGAATAAAAAAATGAAGATATCTATTCAATTTCTTTTTTTCTATAGCGAAAAGGAAAAGAATAGGAAAAAGAAAAGTTTAGGTTTTAGCGAACCACACGTAGAGATATTGATAAAACACATAAAGTTAATGGTATTTCATAACTAATCGATTGAGCAGCTGCTCGCAGACCACCTAAAAAGGAATATTTATTATTTGATCCATATCCGGACATAAGAAGTCCAATAGGAGCAATACTTGAAATGGCAATCCATAAAAAAATACCGATATTGAGGTCAGCTAAAACAAGGTTATAACTAAAAGGAATTACGGAATAACTTAGTAGAATTGCTATGACTGCTATAGATGGTCCAATACTGAATAAAAAAGTATTTCCTCTAGATGGAAGAAGATTCTCTTTGAAAAGTAATTTTGTCCCATCTGCTAAAGCTTGAAGAATTCCCAAAGGGCTGGCGTATTCAGGCCCAATACGCTGTTGTATTCCTGCGGATATTTCTCTTTCTAACCACACAATTACTAGTACACCTATTATGATTCCCAATACAGGAGTCAAAATAGGGACAAGCATCCATATGATCCCAGAGACCTCTTGTAAGGATTCCAATCTGGAAAAAGAATTGATATCTTGTATTTCTGTTGTATCAATTATCATTTTAACGATCAACTTCTCCCATAATGATATCTATACTACCTAGTATCGTCATAATATCAGCCAATTTTTTTCTTTTAACTAATTGAGGAAGAATTTGCAAATTGATAAAACCCGGCGGGCGAATTTTCCATCTCCAAGGAAAACCACTTTGATCTCCTATCAGAAAAATTCCCAATTCTCCTTTTGGGGCTTCGACTCTTACATAAAGTTCTTGTTTCGGCAATTCAAAAGTAGGAGAAGGTTTTTTACTAATGAAGCGGTCTTCAAAATCATTCCATTCTTGATCACTTTTTCTATCAAAGCATCGGATTTCTAAATTCTCATAGGGTCCTCCCGGAATTCCTTCCAAAGCCTGTTGAATAATTTTTATGGATTCCGTCATTTCACCGATTCGAACTAAATACCGAGCTAATGAATCTCCTTCTTTTTGCCACTGGACTTCCCAATCAAATTCGTCATAAGACTCATAATGATCAACTTTACGAAGATCCCAGTCTATTCCAGACGCTCGTAGCATTGGTCCTGATAAACCCCAATTTATTGCTTCTTCTCCACCAACAATTCCTACCCCTTCAACTCGTTCTAAAAAAATAGGGTTTCGCGTAATAAGTTTTTGATATTCAACAACCCCGGTTAAAAAATAATCGCAGAAATCCAAACATTTATCTATCCAGCCATGAGGTAAATCAGCCGCTATTCCTCCGATACGAAAGTAATTATGCATCATTCTCATACCGGTGGCAGCTTCGAATAGATCATATACTAATTCTCTTTCTCTGAAAATATAGAAGAAAGGAGTCTGTGCACCAATATCTGCCATAAAAGGGCCAAGCCACAACAGATGAGAAGCTATACGACTCAACTCCAACATAATTACTCTGATATAGCTAGCCCTTTTAGGTACTTGAATATTTCCCAACTGTTCTGGTCCATTTACAGTTATTGCTTCTGTGAACATCGTAGCTAAATAATCCCAACGGGTTACATAAGGCAGATATTGTATAATTGTTCGGTTTTCCGCAATTTTTTCCATCCCTCTGTGTAAATAACCCAATACTGGTTCACAGTCAATAACATCCTCACCATCTAAAGTAACGATGAGACGAAGAACACCGTGCATTGATGGGTGGTGAGGTCCCATATTGACTATCATAAAGTCCTTTCCTGTAGCTAGTATACTCATGGGTTTTTCCTCTATTCATTCTTACATGAATTGTTGAAAGTGCTAAGAAGTTCATCAAGATTCAAAATCAAATAAATAATTCAATTTTTTTTTTAATTAACGGTTTTTTGACTCCCGAATATTCAACTTACTAATTAATTCTTTATAACGTACTCTATTTTTCTTTGACAAATAAGCTAGGAGACGTTGGCGTTTTTCCAGAATTTTTCGTAGACCCCTTTGAGATGAATAGTCTTTTTTGTGCAATTCTAAATGTGAAGTAAGTCTTTGGATTTTATTGGTGAAACGGAATACTTGAAATTCGACCGATCCGCTGTTTTTTTCTTTTTTTTCTTGAAAAATAACTGAGATAAATGAATTTTTTACCATAAAACAAAATCCCCCTTTTTTTTAATATGAATTTTACTGATCAGTAATAATAATGCTAGGTACTTGAATTTAATATATACAACAATCTTAAGTTCGTTATGAACGTCCTAGAGAATCAATAATAAATCAATAATAAATCAATCCAATTTTCAATTTGATTACGGATCAAAAAGGATGGTATATTTATGCAAAAGAAAAAATTTAGACCTAAAAAAAAATATTTTGTTGAGTCATTTATGGATCTAATTGATATGTATATAATTAAATTATTATCATGTATCAGACTGGAATCTAAGACAAGACATGTGTACATTTCTTTGTTTTCATATCCCAAACATGGGATATGATAGATAGGAAAAATATACTATTAACGACTTTTCAATCGTGGATACATATGTATCCTTACCATACTGAAACGACTGCCATTATTGGTATTAAACCAATAACGATTCATACAAATTAAATCTTCTAATCGATAATTGGGCCAAATAAAGAACTTTAATTTAATTAGTTTAGTTTTCTCTCTAGCAAGATCTCTGCTTTTAGCCAAAGCGTGACCGCCGTTTTTTACGTTTTTAATAAAAAATACTGGATTTCTATGCATACCCTTTCGATTCTTTGAATTGAAACAAATTTGAGTTCTCAACTCTCTGCGACGTTTAGGGAATAAAATATTTTCAGGAACAAGTAAATCATAATGATTTTTGTGTCTACTTCCAGTCATTTTTTGCTGTCTTGCAATGGATTTATCCAAATTTGTCTTATCAATATATCCTTTTTCTCGGTATCTTTTAGTAATTTTTCGCTTATTCGTATGAACCAATGAAATACCTACGGTTTGATATATATAAAATTGTCCATCATTTTTTACAGACAGACGAAAGGGTTCGATAATCAACATTCCCGTTTTCATCAATTCTTGAAGAGTTAAATCCTTCTGAAGCGTCAAAATATCCAGACAGATTTCTTCCGTTTCAATATAGGATATAGCAATTGCTTTGGGATTTCTCAGTCGAATCAGGAAAGAATACATGTTGATATTATTAATTATTTTTTGATTTAAAGAATTACCCCATTTCAACTGAAAACACAAATTTTGTTTTAAGAAGGAATCAAGTTCTACTTCTGTGTTGATGAAATAAAGTTCTCTTTCTGTGTTTCGCTTGTATTGCTTTTTGTTTTTAGGTTTTTTTATGTCCGATCCCGTATCATTTTCTTCAACATCTTTTTTTTTGTTTGAGAGAACTGATCCAAGACTTATTTGCTTTTGTGCATCTGATTTCGGATTCTCTTGGCCTGCGGTTTTTTTTTCTTCTTGACTTTGATTCACAAAATCAAGATATTTTTTTTGATGATATGATACAAAAAGATCTGCTTTTTTCTTTATAATTATATTTTTCTTCCAATTTTCAGTTCCATTAAAATTGAAAAAAAGCAGTTTGATTGGTATGATCCAGGGTTTCATTCGATATGCATTCCAAAGTAGCACGAATTCTGGGAAGAACCAAAGCTCCTGGTTTGATATAGACCAACTTAATCTTTCTTCATTCATTTTCCTCCAATCAATCCCGGATTCAATAGCGACCTTATTTCTAAGACAAAAGTTGAGAATTCTCCAATCAAAATATTTTCTATCCGAATTTTGCTCCCTACTCATAATATCATCTTCTCTTAGATAATTATTGATAGGGATACCTCCCAACATAGCAAAGAATTTGCCTTTCTTTATATTGTAATTATAAATAAATTCTTCTTTATTATTTACTTGGACTGGTGATTTATCAATATACGAGTCTTTCTTATCTTCATAATTAATCGATTTATATGATAAAAGATCATATCTATAGTGTTTTTTAAACTTAGAGTTTTGATTCCGTAATGGGTCTGCTTCAAAAAAATTTTGTTTTTCGCAATGTGTTAATCTGTTTTTTTCATTTTTTTCATATGAATCTCTTTTAGTTAAATCCTTATTTTGAACCATACATTGCTGATTGATTCTATTTCGCCATTCTTGTGGTACTAATTTAGCCGATCTAATCGGAGATATATCATGTTGATATTGATAATGACTGCTTAACCAGATTTTCCATTCATTCATTCCAAAATTCAAAAAAGGTTTATGTCTTAATTCGTAATTAAATATTCTTTGTTTTTCAAAAAAATCTTTTATTTCATTCTTAAGAAATAGAGATGTTCCGTGATATTGAAGAATGGGTCTTAAATTAGAAAAGTTAATAACTTGGGCTTGAAACAATTTGTAAAATACATATGCTTGTGATTGTGAGAAAGACGATAAATCGCAAGAAATCTTTGAATTCTTATTCTTAATCTTATAAAGTGATTTTTTGATAGTCAAAATAAAGTTAATTTGATTTTGATTTGTTTTATTAATTATTTCCTGATTTACTTCATTATTGTAGACGTTTTTATCAAGAAAAGATTTTCCATGGATTCTTGGAATAGTAAGGATAGATAGAAAAATATTTATGTATATCTTTTCAATAAAAAATTTTATAAAAAAATTGTATTTACGGATTAATCGAGTATTCTTTTTTTTTAATATCTGCCAATTTTTTTTTGATGATTCTAATATTTTAGCATAATAATTTGTTTTGTTCGAACTAATATTTATTTCTTGAGTTAGTGATCCTTTTTTCTTTTTTTTTGTAATTTTATCTATTTCATTTTTGAAAATGCTTGTTCTATTAGTCAGATTTTGCAATTTTTTTTCTATCAGTGATAAATTTGTACAATCCAGAGATGAAATTTCAAGAGACGATTCGTGAATCATCTGAATTAATTTTTTTTTAGTTTCGTGCAATTCATCGATTTCTTTCAATGTTTCTCTTTCTTTCAATGTAAATAAGTTTCTTTTTAAGAGTTCTTTTTTTCTTTTTTTTAGAAATGGAATCCTTTTCATGACCCATTTTTTGGTTTCTTTTGCGATTTTTCGAAGCAATTTTATTCGTTTTTTTAAAACTCTTAAAACTATAAATTTAGATTTTATAATTTTTTTTTTGAATTCTTGAAAAATGGGTTCAAAAAACGAAGATTTTTTTTGGCGAAAACCACAAGTCCGGTAGCTTTCTAGTCCCCAAATTGTTAAAAAACAAAAATCATTTTCTTGTTCATTTATCGGATCTTTATCAGGGGATTCTATCTTAGATCTGTGCCAGGGTTTCAGGCGAAACGGGAATAGAATCTTTATCTGCATACCCTCTGTTAACCAGTTTTTCGGAAATTCTGTTTCGGATAATTGAACACCATCATAGGTGCATTTAACATGCATTTCCCGACTCCAATCCTTTAAATCCTCGGACCACTCGGGATTTTGGAATAATAGTATGCGAACAATATTTTTAGCTATTATGAATGAAGGTAATATAATATATTTTCTAAGAATCGATTGGATTACTAATACATAACCTCTTACTGCGTGACCCAATACAAGGATTTCCCAGTTGTCTGCTATTTCACTATTTGCTGTTTTGTTGTTTTTGTATTTTTCTCTTTTTGTCTTTTCGTTTGTATAATCAGAAATTTTTTGGTCTTTATTTTTCCACATCCAATTTTTAAAAATTACTTTTATTGGTGCGGAAATATTCAAATAAAACGCTTTGTTTATTCTGTCCAAAAAAAGGGGAGAATGGGCATTTGCTTGAACTAGTTCCCAAATTAAGGTTTTACGTCTTTGTGCGCGCATGGAACCTTTGATTATACCTCGACGAAAATCCGATTGTTCCGGATAACGTCGCAAACTCACCTCCTCCACTTGATCACTATTTTTGGTATTAGTATAAATAGGGAAAATTGGGCCTTTCTCAGTAAAAAGCATTATACGTTTGCATTTTCGTGCACGAATTTCACACTCCTCCGGTATACGTCCAGAGTATATCATATTCTCTT